GCTAACGTAGCTTAACTAAAGCATGACGCTGAAGATGTCAAGATAAACCTTAGACTGGTTTCGTAAGCATAAAAGTTTGGTCCTGACTTTACTATCAACTCTAGCTAAACTTACACATGCAAGTATCCGCGTCCCCGTGAGAATGCCCTACAGTTTCCTTTAGGAAACAAGGAGCTGGTATCAGGCTCAACTAGTTAGCCCATAACACCTTGCTAAGCCACGCCCCCAAGGGAACTCAGCAGTGATAAACATTAAGCAATAAGTGAAAACTTGACTTAATGAAAGCTAAGAGAGCCGGTTAAACTCGTGCCAGCCACCGCGGTTATACGAGAGGCTCAAGCTGATAGCCATCGGCGTAAAGAGTGGTTAGTTTACCATAAACTAAAGCCAAATACTTCCAAAGCTGTTATACGCACTCGGGAGTAAGAAGATCATAAACGAAAGTGACTTTAAATTAATGAATCCACGGAAGCTACGGAACAAACTGGGATTAGATACCCCACTATGCATAGCCACAAACTTTGATGAACATTTACACCATCATCCGCCTGGGGACTACAAGCACTAGCTTAAAACCCAAAGGACTTGGCGGTGCTTTAGACCCACCTAGAGGAGCCTGTTCTAGAACCGATACCCCCCGTTAAACCTCACCCTCTCTTGTTCTTCCCGCCTATATACCGCCGTCGTCAGCTTACCCTGTGAAGGCCTAATAGTAAGCAAAATCAGTAGCACTTAAAACGTCAGGTCGAGGTGTAGCATATGAGAGGGGAAGAAATGGGCTACATTCCTTTTTAAGGTATACGAAAAATGTTATGAAAAGAATATTAGAAGGAGGATTTAGCAGTAAGCAAAAAATAGAGAGTTTTGCTGAAACTGGCCCTGAAGCGCGCACACACCGCCCGTCACTCTCCCCAACTCAATTTAGAAAATAAATAATAAATTATTGAACTCAAGGGGAGGCAAGTCGTAACATGGTAAGTGTACCGGAAGGTGCACTTGGAAAAATCAGAGTATAGCTAAGATAGAAAAGCATCTCCCTTACACTGAGAAGTCATCCGTGCAAGTCGGATTACCCTGAAACTAAAAAGCTAGTCCAAACTTTAAAGTAACATAAAAATATAAGTTAATAACTAATAACCTAAAAGCAAAAATAAAACATTTTTCCGCCTGAGTACGGGAGACAGAAAAGGATATAGGAACAATAGAAAAAGTACCGCAAGGGAAAGCTGAAAGAGAAATGAAACAAATTAGTTAAGTATTGAAAAGCAGAGCCTAAAACTCGTACCTTTTGCATCATGAATTAGCTAGTATAATTAAGCAAAAAGAATTGTAGTTTAACCCCCCGAAACTCTGTGAGCTACTTCAAGACAGCCTTCAATTAGGGCAAACCCGTCCCTGTGGCAAAAGGGTGGGAAGATCTTCAAGTAGAGGTGACAGACCTATCGAACTGAGTTATAGCTGGTTGCCCGCGAAATGGATAGAAGTTCAACCTTTTATATTCTAGAGTCAAAAAAAGCACGACTGAAATACTAGAGCGCTAGAAAATAAAAGAGCTAGTTAAAAAGGGTACAGCCTTTTTGATGAAAGATACAACTTTTCTAGATGGCTAAAGATCATATAACCGAAGACAAGAGTGCTAAGGTGGGCCTAAAAGCAGCCACCCTTTAATAATAGCGTTAAAGCTTAAGCACATAAATAAGTCTAAGATCACGACAACTTAATCTTAAGCCACTTAAATTAGCGAGCCACTCCATTTTAATATGGAAGAGATCCTGCTGATATGAGTAATAAGAGGTTCATAGACCTCTCCGCGCACAAGTTTAAATCGGAACGGACCATCCACCGAAAGTTAACGGCCCCAAAAAAGAGGGGAGACTGATTAAAACAGAAAACAAGAAAACCTCAGTTCAAACACCGTTACCTCTACACTGATGTGCTAATTAGGAAAGACAAAAGGGGGGAGAAGGAACTCGGCAAAATTTTAATTAAGCCTCGCCTGTTTACCAAAAACATCGCCTCTTGCAAACTATATATAAGAGGTACTGCCTGCCCTGTGACCCAGTGTTTAACGGCCGCGGTATTTTGACCGTGCAAAGGTAGCGCAATCACTTGTCTTTTAAATGAAGACCTGTATGAATGGCATAACGAGGGCTTAACTGTCTCCTTCCCCCAGTCAATGAAATTGATCCCCCCGTGCAGAAGCGGGGATAACAACATAAGACGAGAAGACCCTGTGGAGCTTTAAATCACGAGCAGACCATGTCAAGAACAACAAACAAGAGCATTAAACAAATTGGCCACTGTTCATGTATTTTTGGTTGGGGCGACCGCGGGGCAATAAACAACCCCCATGTGGACTAAGAAAACATTCTTAAAACTAAGAGCCCCTGCTCTAAGTAACAGAAATTCTGACCTTAATGATCCGGCCTGGCCGATCAACGGACCCAGTTACCCCAGGGATAACAGCGCAATCCTCTTCTAGAGCCCATATCGACAAGGGGGTTTACGACCTCGATGTTGGATCAGGACATCCTAATGGTGTAGCCGCTATTAAGGGTTTGTTTGTTCAACAATTAAAGTCCTACGTGATCTGAGTTCAGACCGGAGTAATCCAGGTCAGTTTCTATCTATGAAGTGCTTCTTCCTAGTACGAAAGGACCGGAAAAAGAAGGCCTCTGACCCCTCATGCCTTAGCCCAACCTTATGAAATAAACTAAAAAAGACGAAGGGTAACACCTTGAGGTCATAGAACATGACATGTTAAGGTGGCAGAGCCCGGATATTGCAAAAGACCTAAGCCCTTTTTATAGAGGTTCAAATCCTCTTCTTAACTATGCTCTCAACAACTCTTAATTTTATTATTAACCCACTGATTATTATTATCTTTGTGCTCCTAGCAGTTGCCTTATTAACCCTCGTGGAGCGGAAAGTATTAAGTTACATACAGCTACGTAAAGGGCCGAACGTTGTTGGCCCATATGGTCTTCTGCAGCCTTTTGCAGACGGGTTAAAACTATTTATAAAAGAGCCCGTGCGTCCCTCGACCTCCTCCCCAGCTTTATTTCTTTTAACACCAATAATGGCTTTAACCCTGGCCTTAACATTATGGGCACCTTTACCCATACCATTCCCGATTACTGAGCTAAACTTAACAATTTTATTTATGTTAGCTCTTTCAAGCCTGGCCGTCTACTCTATTCTGGGGTCGGGCTGAGCCTCAAATTCAAAATACGCCTTAATTGGAGCACTCCGAGCCGTAGCCCAGACCATTTCCTACGAAGTGAGCCTTGGCCTTATTCTACTAAACATAATCGTTTTTACTGGCGGGTTTACTCTACAGACTTTTAATGTTGCACAAGAGGCAACATGACTTCTTCTACCCGCATGACCATTAGCAGCTATATGGTACATTTCTACTCTAGCTGAGACTAATCGGGCCCCATTTGACCTAACTGAGGGGGAATCAGAACTTGTATCCGGCTTTAATGTAGAATATGCAGGAGGACCATTTGCCCTTTTTTTCTTGGCAGAATACGGCAACATTTTATTGATAAACACCCTTTCAACTATTCTATTCTTAGGCTCCTCCACTCATCACAGCTTCCCAGAACTGTCAACCACCTCCTTAATAATAAAAGCAGTTGCTTTATCCCTACTATTCTTATGAGTACGAGCGTCTTACCCCCGCTTTCGTTACGACCAACTAATACATTTAATCTGAAAAAACTTTCTACCCCTTACACTAGCTCTGGTAATTTGACATTTGTCCATGCCTATTTCATTCAGTGGACTCCCACCACAATTGTAACAGGAGCTGTGCCTGAAAAAGGACCACTTTGATAGAGTGAATAATGAAGGTTAAAGTCCATCCATCTCCTTAGAAAGAAGGGGTTCGAACCCTAGCTGAAGAGATCAAAACTCTTGGTGCTTCCACTACACTACTTCCTAGTAAAGTCAGCTAATTAAAGCTTTTGGGCCCATACCCCAAACATGTTGGTTAAAATCCTTCCTCTACTAATGAACCCTTACATCCTCTGCACCCTTCTGATAGGCCTAGGCTTAGGGACCACTATCACATTTGCCAGCTCCCATTGATTATTGGCATGAATGGGTTTGGAGATAAATACATTAGCCATTCTACCACTAATAGCCCAACACCACCACCCCCGAGCCGTAGAAGCCACAACAAAGTACTTTTTAGTCCAATCAGCAGCAGCCGCTACCATTTTGTTCGCTAGCTCAACCAATGCTTGAATAACAGGACAATGGGGCATTCACGATATTACTCACCCTTTACCACTATCCCTACTCACCATCGCACTATTTCTAAAAATTGGTTTAGCACCCCTCCATGCCTGAATACCAGAGATTCTACAAGGGTTGGACTTAACCACAGGTCTAATTGTGTCAACCTGACAGAAACTTGCCCCATTTGCATTAATTGTTCAGGTGATTCCAGATATACCAGCCCTACTTATTAGCCTGGGAGTCCTTTCAATACTAGTAGGCGGGTGAGGCGGCCTTAACCACACACAACTGCGGAAAATTCTAGCATACTCTTCAATCGCCCATCTCGGCTGAATAATTATTGTTCTACAATTTTCCCCAAATTTGACAACCCTTACACTCCTACTCTACATTATTATGACAACATCAGTATTTCTACTCTTTAAAGTCCTTAAAACCACTAATATGAATAAACTGGCAATCTCGTGGTCAAAAATTCCAACTGTTACAGCACTCACCCCTCTTATTCTGCTATCCTTGGGCGGCCTACCCCCTCTTTCTGGTTTTATACCAAAATGATTTATTATTCAAGAACTTACCAAGCAAGAACTTGGAGTAATCGCAACCTTAGCAGCATTATCGGCACTATTAAGCCTATTCTTCTACCTACGGATCTGTTTTTCTCTAACACTTACCTCCTCACCAAATAACATCTTAGGAGTGATATCATGACGCTTGACTAACAAGCAAAATATCCTCCTTCTAAGCACTTCTACATCACTTTCTATACTACTGCTACCTTTAGCACCCGCCATATTATCCCTCACTGTAATATTACAGTAGAGGCTTAGGATAACATTAGACCAAGAGCCTTCAAAGCCCTAAGTGGGGGTGAAAACCCCTCAGCCTCTGCTAAGACTTACGGGACACTAACCCACATCTTCTGTATGCAAAACAGACACTTTAATTAAGCTAAAGCCTTTCTAGACAGGCAGGCCTCGATCCTACAAACTCTTAGTTAACAGCTAAGCGCCCAAACCAGAGAGCATCCGTCTACTTTCCCCCGCCTAGCCGAGAAAAAAATAGGCGGGGGAAAGCCCCGGCAGGGGCGAACCTGCTTCTTAAGATTTGCAATCTAATATGATAACACCTCAGGGCTGATAAGAAGAGGATTTTAACCTCTATTCATGGAGCTACAAACCACCGCTTAACTCTCAGCCATCTTACCTGTGGCAATCACACGTTGACTCTTCTCAACTAATCACAAAGATATTGGTACCCTTTATTTGATCTTTGGGGCCTGAGCCGGCATAGTAGGAACCGCTTTAAGCCTTCTAATCCGTGCCGAACTAAGTCAGCCAGGCTCTCTGCTAGGCGACGACCAAATTTATAACGTAATCGTCACTGCACACGCTTTCGTCATAATCTTTTTTATAGTAATGCCTATTATGATTGGAGGGTTCGGAAACTGGTTAATTCCTCTGATGCTTGGAGCCCCAAACATGGCTTTCCCACGAATAAACAATATAAGTTTTTGACTTCTGCCCCCCTCTTTTCTTCTTCTTCTAGCCTCCTCGGGCGTAGAGGCTGGGGCTGGGACGGGGTGAACAGTTTATCCGCCACTAGCAGGAAATCTGGCCCACGCAGGCGCATCTGTTGACCTTACTATTTTCTCCCTTCACCTCGCAGGAATTTCTTCTATCTTAGGTGCCATCAATTTTATTACCACTATTATTAACATGAAACCCCCAGCTATCTCCCAATATCAGACACCATTATTTGTATGAGCAGTGCTCATTACTGCTGTATTACTCCTTTTATCTCTTCCAGTATTAGCAGCCGGCATTACAATACTACTTACAGATCGAAACCTAAACACAACGTTCTTCGACCCAGCTGGGGGAGGGGACCCTATCCTTTATCAGCACTTGTTTTGATTCTTTGGCCACCCAGAAGTATATATTTTAATTCTTCCAGGCTTCGGAATAATTTCACACATTGTGGCCTATTACTCGGGGAAAAAAGAACCCTTCGGGTATATGGGTATGGTTTGGGCCATGATGGCTATTGGCCTTTTAGGCTTCATTGTTTGAGCCCATCACATGTTTACTGTAGGAATGGACGTGGACACACGAGCATACTTCACATCTGCCACTATAATCATCGCCATTCCAACCGGGGTTAAAGTTTTTAGCTGATTGGCCACCCTTCATGGTGGAGCAATCAAATGGGAGACGCCTCTTCTATGAGCCCTTGGGTTTATTTTCCTTTTTACTGTTGGTGGATTGACAGGAATCGTACTAGCTAATTCGTCTTTAGATATCATATTACACGACACTTATTACGTAGTAGCCCACTTCCATTACGTACTATCAATGGGTGCCGTATTTGCTATTATAGGCGGCTTTGTCCACTGGTTCCCCCTGTTTTCAGGATACACCCTCCACGACGCATGAACAAAAATTCATTTCGGAGTAATGTTTATTGGAGTAAACCTTACCTTTTTCCCCCAACATTTTCTTGGACTGGCCGGAATGCCACGACGATACTCAGACTACCCTGATGCCTACACCCTATGAAATACTGTCTCATCCATAGGCTCACTTATCTCTCTAGTAGCTGTAATTATGTTTCTATTTATTATCTGAGAAGCTTTCGCCTCTAAGCGAGAAGTTTTATCCATTGAATTAACATCCACTAACGTGGAATGACTTCATGGCTGCCCTCCCCCTTATCATACATTTGAGGAGCCTGCATATGTTCAAATCCAACAGCTTTAGTTCACCGAGAAAGGAAGGAGTCGAACCTCCATAAGCTGGTTTCAAGCCAACCACATAACCACTCTGCCACTTTCTTTAATAAGATTCTAGTTAAATAATAACCCTGCTTTGTCAAGGCAAAATTGTGGGTTAGTCCCCCACGTATCTTACAAATGGCACATCCATCTCTGCTAGGATTTCAAGATGCAGCTTCACCAGTAATAGAAGAACTTCTCCACTTCCATGATCATGCTCTAATAATCGTATTTTTAATCAGCGCCCTTGTTCTCTACATTATTGTGGCCATAGTAACCACCAAATTGACTAACAAATTTATCCTGGACTCGCAAGAAATTGAAATTATCTGAACCCTTCTTCCTGCTATTATCCTTATTTTAATTGCTCTGCCCTCTCTTCGTATCCTTTATCTTATGGATGAAATTAATGACCCCCATTTAACAATTAAAGCGCTAGCCCCCCATCAATGATACTGAAGTTATGAATACACGGACTACGAAGATCTAGGGTTTGACTCTTACATAATCCCCACAGAAGACCTGACCCCCGGACAATTTCGCCTTCTTGAAGCAGACCACCGAATAGTCATCCCAATTGAATCGCCGATTCGAATCCTGGTGTCAGCTGATGATGTCTTACACTCATGAGCTGTTCCAAGCCTAGGAGTGAAAATAGATGCTGTACCTGGACGTTTAAATCAGACGGCCTTTATTACTTCCCGACCCGGGGTCTTTTATGGCCAATGCTCGGAGATTTGTGGTGCAAATCACAGCTTTATACCTATTGTAGTTGAAGCAGTCCCTTTAGAACACTTTGAAAACTGATCTTCCTTAATACTTGAAGATGCATCGTCCGGAAGCTAAAAGGGGATAGCATTAGCCTTTTAAGCTAAAAATTGGTGAATCCCGACCACCCCGGACGACATGCCACAGTTAAATCCAGCACCTTGATTTGCTATTCTCGTATTCTCATGACTAGTATTTCTAATTATTCTACCACAAAAAGTTCTCTCATTTAAATTTACTAATGAACCAACATTACATTGCGTAAAAAAATCTAAATCTGAATCCTGATCCTGACCATGACTCTAAGCTTTTTTGACCAGTTTATGAGCCCTACACTACTGGGTATTCCTCTTATAGCTCTGGCACTTACCCTACCATGAGTACTTTATTTTAATACAGGCTCACGGTGATTAAATAATCGAACCTCCTCGATCCAAGCACTATTTATTAATTGATTTACTAAGCAAATTTTTATGCCCGTGAGCTTAGGAGGCCATAAATGGGCCATACTTTTAACTTCCTTGATACTTTTTCTTATTTCTTTAAATATATTAGGCCTCCTTCCATACACATTCACCCCTACAACTCAACTTTCCTTAAATATGACTTTTGCAGTTCCTCTCTGATTAGCTACTGTAATCATTGGCATACGGAACCAACCAACCCATGCACTAGGACATCTGCTCCCTGAAGGAACTCCCACTCTCCTAATCCCGGTCCTTATTATCATTGAAACCATTAGCCTGTTTATTCGCCCCCTCGCACTAGGTGTCCGTCTGACTGCTAATCTGACAGCTGGCCATCTTTTAATTCAACTCATCGCAACTGCAGCTTTTGTGCTATTTCCTATAATACCAACAGTAGCAATTTTTACATCACTACTGCTTCTTTTTTTAACCCTATTAGAAGTTGCCGTAGCAATAATTCAGGCATATGTATTTGTCCTACTTCTAAGCCTGTATTTACAAGAAAACGTATAATGGCCCATCAAGCACATGCATACCATATAGTAGACCCGAGCCCTTGACCGCTTACAGGCGCAGTCGCTGCCCTTTTACTTACATCCGGCACTGCTATCTGAATACACTTTCACTCCACAACCTTGATAACCCTAGGCTTAATTCTTATACTCCTAACAATGTATCAGTGGTGACGAGACATTATCCGTGAAGGAACATTCCAAGGACACCACACACCCCCAGTTCAAAAAGGGTTACGTTATGGCATAATCTTATTTATTACCTCTGAAGTATTTTTCTTCCTTGGTTTTTTCTGAGCATTTTATCACTCGAGCCTAGCTCCAACCCCTGAGTTAGGAGGATGCTGACCCCCGACAGGTATTATAACACTAGACCCCTTTGAAGTCCCACTTCTAAACACTGCCGTACTCTTGGCCTCGGGGGTTACAGTTACATGAGCACACCATAGTATTATGGAAGGCCGTCGAAAACAAGCAATTCAGTCTCTTCTATTGACAATCTTACTAGGATTCTACTTCACCTTCCTACAAGCTATAGAATATTATGAAGCACCCTTTACGATTGCTGATGGCGTATACGGCTCCACATTTTTTGTAGCAACGGGCTTCCACGGACTCCATGTAATTATTGGCTCAACATTCCTTGCTATTTGTCTTCTACGTCAAGTCCAATTCCACTTTACATCAGAACACCACTTTGGGTTTGAGGCCGCAGCCTGATACTGACATTTCGTTGACGTAGTCTGACTATTCCTGTACATCTCTATTTACTGATGAGGCTCTTATCTTTCTAGTATAAAAAGTACTAGTGACTTCCAATCACTTAGACTTGGTTAAAGTCCAAGGAAGGATAATGAACGTAATTATAACAACCATACTAATTGCATCAATAATCGCGGTTGTATTAGCAGTTGTATCATTTTGACTACCTATTATAAACCCAGATTATGAAAAACTTTCTCCGTATGAGTGCGGTTTTGACCCCCTTGGATCAGCCCGCCTTCCTTTTTCCCTTCGATTTTTCCTCGTGGCTATTTTATTCATCTTATTTGACCTAGAAATTGCTCTCCTCCTCCCCCTGCCGTGAGGGGATCAGTTACCCACACCCTTAATAACATTTTCATGAGCCTCAGCTATTTTACTCTTACTAACACTTGGCCTTATTTACGAGTGACTCCAGGGGGGCCTTGAATGAGCAGAATAGGTGATTAGTTTAATAAAACATTTGATTTCGGCTCAAAAGCTTGTGGTTAAAGTCCATAATTACCTAATGACGCTTACGCATTATGCCTTTTCATCTTCGTTTTTTATAGGATTACTTGGATTAATCTTTTATCGAACCCACCTTCTCTCAGCCCTACTCTGCCTAGAAGCCATGATATTAACCCTGTTCATTTCACTATCTATCTGGGCCCTTCAGCTAGTGTCCACATCCTTTATAGCATGCCCGTTAATTCTTCTAGCCCTCTCAGCTTGTGAAGCAGGTGCAGGCCTTGCCCTCTTAGTAGCCACAGCCCGTTCACACGGGACCGATCGTTTAAAAAACCTGAGCCTGTTACGATGTTAATAATCTTGATCCCCACAATAATGCTTTTCCCAATAATCTGATTATCCCCCTTAAAAAATCTTTGATCCACCTCTTTAACCCATAGCTTATTTATTGCTTTTATAAGCCTATTATGGCTTAAGTCCCCCATAGAGGCTGGCTGAACCTCCCTCAATTATTTTCTGGCCACAGACGCATTATCCACCCCCCTTTTGATTCTAACTTGCTGACTACTACCATTAATGATTCTAGCTAGTCAAAATCATATAGCCCATGAACCTAGTAATCGCCAACGAACATATATTTCCCTATTAACATCACTTCAAGCGTTTTTAATCATAGCATTCGGGGCAACAGAAATAATTATGTTCTATGTAATGTTTGAAGCGACACTCATCCCGACCCTTATCATCATTACACGATGGGGCAACCAAACAGAGCGCTTAAATGCCGGTATCTACTTCTTATTCTATACACTGGCCGGATCCTTACCCCTTTTAGTAGCCCTATTAGTGCTCCAAAACTCAGCGGGGTCACTATCCTTCTTAACAATACAATTTTTTTGCCCCCTGCAAATACAAACCTGCGCTAGTAAATTGTGATGAGCGAGTTGTTTGCTAGCATTCCTGGTAAAGATGCCCCTGTACGGGGCTCATTTGTGACTTCCTAAAGCTCATGTAGAAGCACCCATTGCTGGTTCAATAGTTCTTGCAGCCGTCCTACTAAAACTAGGGGGTTACGGAATAATACGCATCATCATTATCCTCGACCCATTGACAAAGCAACTAAGCTACCCATTTATTATTCTAGCCCTATGAGGGGTGGTAATAACAGGCTCAATCTGCCTTCGACAAACGGATCTTAAATCTCTGATTGCTTATTCGTCAGTAAGCCATATAGGCCTAGTAGCAGCAGGTATTCTGATTCAAACCCCCTGAGGGTTCTCAGGAGCATTAATCCTAATAATTGCCCACGGTTTGACCTCTTCAGCTTTATTTTGCCTAGCTAATTCTAACTACGAGCGAACCCACAGCCGGACAATACTTCTAGCACGAGGGCTACAAATAGCCCTTCCTTTGCTAGCTACGTGATGGTTTTTATTTACTCTGGCAAACCTGGCTCTTCCGCCACTCCCTAATTTAATAGGAGAATTAATAATCATCTCCTCGTTATTTAACTGATCTAATTGGACCCTTGTTTTAACCGGGGCCGGGACCTTAATTACGGCTAGCTATTCACTGCATATATTTCTAACAACACAACGAGGGCCAATAACAAATGTTATCAAAACTATTGAACCAACGCACTCACGAGAACACCTATTGATAATACTCCACCTGCTCCCCCTTCTGCTTCTCATCTTAAAACCAGCATTAATTTGAGGCTGGACTACTTGTGAGTGTAGTTTAAAATTAAAATGTCAGATTGTGATTCTAAAGACAAGAGTTAAAACCTCTTCACCCACCGAGAGGGGCCAAACGCGGCAACAAGGACTGCTAATTCTAGTTCCTTTGGTTAAACTCCAAAGCCCACTCGAAGCTCCTAAAGGATAACAGTTATCCATTGGTCTTAGGAACCAAAAACTCTTGGTGCAACTCCAAGTAGCAGCTATGCAATTCACTCCCCTCATTATAACATCCAGCTTGTTAACTATCTTCCTCTTGCTTATTACACCCGTTCTAGTAACCTTAACCCCAAACCCCAAGAACAACTCATGAGCCTTAGAAAGTGTAAAAACAGCCGTGAAACTGTCTTTTTTTCTTAGCCTTATGCCTCTGTTTATCTTTATTAATGAGGGGGCGGAAACAATCGTCACAAACTGACAATGGATAAACACCCTCTTGTTTAATATCAACATTAGTCTTAAATTTGACCTTTACTCAATTGTATTTATACCAGTTGGTCTTTACGTTACTTGATCCATTTTAGAGTTTGCATCCTGGTATATGCATGAAGATCCCAATATAAACCGGTTTTTTAAGTACCTGCTTATCTTTCTTATTGCTATGCTTACCCTAGTTACAGCCAATAACATGTTTCAACTCTTCATTGGTTGGGAGGGGGTCGGGATTATGTCCTTTTTATTAATTGGTTGATGATTTGGTCGAGCTGACGCAAACACCGCTGCTTTACAAGCAGTTGTTTACAACCGAGTAGGAGATATTGGATTAATCCTGGCCATAGCATGAATAGCAATAAACGTTAACTCGTGAGAAATACAGCAATTGTTTGCTCTATCTTCTGACTATGATTTAACTCTTCCCCTCTTAGGCCTAGTAGTTGCAGCAACAGGAAAATCAGCCCAATTTGGGCTACACCCCTGGCTACCCTCAGCCATGGAGGGCCCTACACCGGTATCTGCCCTACTTCACTCAAGCACAATAGTGGTTGCAGGGATTTTCCTTTTAATTCGACTCAGCCCGCTAATGGCTAATAACGGTAACATCCTAACAACATGCCTTTGTCTAGGAGCCCTCACCACCCTTTTTACAGCTACATGCGCCCTTACACAAAATGATATCAAAAAAATTATTGCATTTTCAACATCAAGCCAGTTGGGGTTAATGATGGTTACCATTGGCCTAAACCAACCCCAGCTAGCCTTTCTCCACATCTGTACGCACGCATTTTTTAAAGCCATACTCTTTTTATGTTCCGGGTCAATTATCCACAGCCTAAATGATGAACAAGACATCCGGAAAATAGGAGGACTGCACCAACTAGCCCCATTTACTTCGTCTTGTATAACCATTGGAAGTTTGGCATTAACAGGAACCCCCTTTCTGGCAGGGTTCTTCTCAAAAGATGCCATCATCGAAGCATTAAACACATCGTACTTAAACGCCTGAGCCCTAGTCCTAACGTTATTAGCTACATCCTTCACCGCAGTTTATAGCTTACGCATCATTTTCTGTGTCTCCATGGGACACCCTCGATTTAATGCCATATCCCCTATCAATGAAAATCACCCCGCAGTAATTAACCCTATTAAGCGACTCGCTTGAGGAAGCATTTTAGCGGGTTTATTAATTGTCAGCAACCTAACACCCGCAAAAACCCCTATTATATCTATACCTCTCTATCTTAAAACAGCCGCATTAGCAGTGACGATTATTGGACTACTAACAGCCCTGGAACTGGCCTCACTGTCGTCAACCCATTATAAACAAAAACCTAACCCTCAACCTCATTTCTTTTCTAATATATTAGGCTACTACCCTCACGTAATTCACCGTTTAGCCCCAAAGGTTAACCTTGCCCTTGGACAATCCATCGCAAACCACATAATTGACCAGACCTGATTAGAGAAAACAGGGCCTAAAACGGCAGCTTACTCAAATATAATAATGGCTCCTGCGACTAGTAACCTTCAACAGGGTGCTATTAAAACGTACCTTGTTCTGTTCTTTATCACCCTAATGATAACTACCTTACTAGTTCTTGTCTAACCGCCCGCAAACTACCGCGATTTAAGCCCCGAGTGAGCTCAAGAATAACAAACAAACTTAGTAATAAAACTCAGCCAGCCAAGATCAGAACAAAGCCCCCTGAGGAATAGATTAGGGCAATTCCTCCCCCATCCCCGCGAAAAAGTGAAAACTCATGAAACTCATCAACAACAACCCACGACCCTTCAAACCACCCCTCACATAAATAACTTCCTACTAAGCCTACGATAAATAAATAAAATAGTATTAATAAAGACACAGGTCAGCTCCCTCACCCTTCTGGGTAAGGCTCTGAAGCCAAAGCCGCAGAATAAGCAAAAACCACCAACATCCCACCTAGATAAATTAAAAATAAAATTAAGGACAAAAAAGACCCCCCGTGACCAACTAATACCCCACAACCCATACCTGCTACTAAAACTAGCCCTAAGGCAGCGAAATAAGGTGATGGGTTAGAAGCAACTGCCGCTAGCCCTAAAACTAGTCCGATAAGAAACAAATAAGATAAATATGCCATAATTCCTACCAGGGCTTTAACCAGGACCTGTGGCTTGAAAAACCACCGTTGTATTCAACTACAAGAACTTAATGGCAAACATTCGAAAAACTCATCCCCTCCTTAAAATCGCAAACGATGCTTTAGTAGACCTTCCGGCACCATCGAACATCTCTGTATGATGGAATTTCGGCTCTCTTCTTGGCCTCTGCTTAGCGGCTCAAATCCTTACAGGATTATTTTTAGCCATACACTACACCTCTGACATTGCCACAGCATTTTCCTCAGTGGCCCATATCTGCCGAGACGTTAATTACGGGTGACTAATTCGTAACATACATGCTAACGGAGCTTCATTCTTTTTTATTTGTATCTACCTTCATATCGGTCGTGGGCTCTACTACGGCTCATATTTATATAAGGAGACCTGAAACATCGGAGTGGTCCTCCTTCTTCTAGTAATAATGACAGCATTCGTTGGGTATGTCCTTCCATGAGGACAAATATCATTTTGAGGGGCCACAGTAATCACCAACCTCTTATCCGCTTTTCCATACGTTGGCAATGCCTTAGTACAATGAATTTGAGGGGGATTCTCCGTAGATAACGCAACACTAACCCGATTCTTCGCATTCCACTTTCTTCTTCCGTTCGTAATCGCTGCTGCAACAATCGTTCATCTAATTTTTCTTCATGAAACAGGTTCTAACAACCCCACAGGCTTAAACTCGGATGCCGATAAAGTTTCTTTCCACCCTTACTTCTCATACAAAGACCTACTAGGGTTTGCAGGATTAATAGTAGCCCTCATCACACTTTCCTTATTCTCCCCCAACCTTTTAGGAGACCCAGACAACTTTACACCTGCCAACCCCTTAGTTACCCCTCCTCATATTAAGCCGGAGTGGTACTTCCTTTTTGCTTACGCAATTCTGCGATCCATCCCCAACAAACTAGGGGGTGTCCTAGCGCTATTATTCTCAATCCTAGTATTAGCCTTAGTCCCCATTCTCCACACCTCAAAACAACGAGGGCTGACATTTCGACCCTTAACTCAACTCTTGTTCTGAATATTGGTGGCAGACGTGGCCATCCTAACCTGAATCGGAGGAATGCCAGTGGAACATCCTTACATTATTATCGGTCAAATTGCATCATTACTCTATTTTCTGCTGTTTTTGATTATTACTCCAACAGCAAGTTGATTAGAAAATAAAGTATTAAAATGAAACTGCACATGTAGCTCAGACGCCAGAGCCCCGGTCTTGTAAACCGGCCGCCGGAGGTTAAAACCCTCCCTAGTGCTTCAAAGAAGAGGGGCTTTAACCCCCACCCCTGACTCCCAAAGCCAGGATTCTAGCTAAACTATTCTTTGCCGAGCTCTGCCCGCACAGTCAATATGTCCTTTATACTTGTATGTAATATAACCATTAATTTAATTAAACCATTAATGCCTAGTACATACGGTTAATGATACTAAACTAAAGAATGAATAACAAACTGCAAGTGATATAAGTGTTTATGCTTATTCCCCACTATACTAACAGAATGCTAAGAGATTTATATATAACCTAAAACCTACATAAACCTAGTTTCAAGTAACCCACATACTTCCTCTAAAAACTACTTAATGTAGTAAGAGACCACCATCAGTTGATTTCTTAATGCTCACGGTTCTTGAAGGTGAGGGACAATTATTCGTGGGGGTTTCACACGGTGAACTATTCCTGGCATTTGGTTCCTATTTCAGGGCCATACTTTCATTATTACTCACACATTTCCTGACGCTTGCATAAGTTAATGGTGAAGTACATATGACGGGAGCACCCCACATGCCGGGCCTTCTTTCTAAGGGGCAGCTGGTATTTTTTTTTTTTCCTTTTCATTTGGCATTTCACAGTGCACACTAAAGTCAACTAACAAGGTTGAACATTTAGAAATCGGCTGGAAGAATATTGATGAGTTATTAAAAGACATTACTAAATAACTTACATAACTGATATCAAGAGCATAATTAACCAAATGAAACTACTAAAGTTTCTATAATATTTCCCCCCGGCTTTTGCGGGTCAAACCCCCCCTACCCCCCCAATACTAGTGAGATATCTATTACTCCTGCAAACCCCCCGGAAACAGGAAAACCCCTACTAATATTTTTTTTTCCACTTGCTTGTTCATATTTACATTATTGCAAAATGCAAAA